CTTCTAGTCATAATAGTACATTCATAAACGAGAAATTGGATTTACCTAATGAATATAGGTAAAACTAGTGAATATAAGGAAAAAGGGTTTGTTTATTGATATTGAATTTGATAAATATCAATGCAATGAATTGTTTCAAAGCCAAACCTAATTAAATTGACCACCATCATAACGAAATTCATTTGATTGGATCCAGGGAACTACCAATTCAACATAGATCCAAGAAATTTCATCGAATCACTGATGAAGAGATTCTACTTGTTCCCTGAACCCCCAAAAAATCGGAAAATTTCTTGCTCCCTATCTCTCTTACCCGATTTCGAGATTAAAATTTTCCTGGTTTAGTGTGAGATAGAGATATGTCTATCTATCTTAACACTGAGTGAATTAATGAATGAAAGCGAAAGTTTAACCCTTCTTTCTGGTTTTTTTTATGATCGGCCGGGCAAAAAATCCTTCCCTGAAAAGAAAAGTTTTCCTATATTTTTTTTCTATTCTATAATTGTAATTTTCTATTTTATTTTAGACTTTCCATTTTTTGTTTATTGTATTTATTTCTATTTTTACATTTATTTATATTCAATTTTTTGTATATATTTCTTATATTTGTAATTTCTTAGAATTTCTATTCTAATTGGAATAATTCTAATAAGGAATTCTAATAATATCTAATAAGGAATTCTAATAATAATGGATTCTTACTATAACTATAATATCTTGCTATAGCCATAATAAAAATAGAATGAGTAATGACGATTAGAATCAATGATTCATGAATACAAATGACGAATCCAAAAATTCTATCGAATCATGAAAGACGGAAAGATCTTTCAAAGCTAGTCACACCGTTTCGTTATGTTGACAATTTCAAAAAACTGTTCATACTATGAGCATAGTATGCTGACGGTCGAGTAAATGGGCCCCCATCGTCTAGTGGTTTAGGACATCTCTCTTTCAAGGAGGCAGCGGGGATTCGACTTCCCCTGGGGGTAGGGTATTACGAAAGGAAGTTGATCAGGGATTATTAATTAAGTACTAAGTTTGGAATTGATTCTTCCTGGGTCGATGCCCGAGCGGTTAATGGGGACGGACTGTAAATTCGTTGGCAACATGTCTACGCTGGTTCAAATCCAGCTCGGCCCAATAATTCACGGATCCCTTATGAAATGATATAACCCCCTTGTTCTCTCGAAATGTCCGATAGGGAAAAAGTCCAATTTTCTGATATATCTCTACTGGTTATTTATTTAATCTGTTCCATTTTTTTTTCATAAAATTTTTATCTGGATTCATATCAGCATTTGTATCAGCATTTGTAAGTATAAAGTCTAAGAAAAAGAATAATGTAAAAAAAAAGATTCTTTTTTTCATTGATTATCAACGGTTTTTGATTTGAAATAATGAAAAGATGACGAGTAATCCGTGCCCTTACCATTAACGTGTATATTCATGTGGATATCACCCCACGATGCGTGCTTCTGTTATAATGCAGAGATTCCAATCGAAAATCGAAATAGAAAATAGAAAGGGTTTCACCAAAATCATAAGAATATGTATGCTGTACTCTTTATTTCCCGGGGATTGTAGTTCAATTGGTCAGAGCACCGCCCTGTCAAGGCGGAAGCTGCGGGTTCGAGCCCCGTCAGTCCCGACAGATCCAAATCCAATGATCCAATAAAAAAATATATAAAATCATTCCTCTATTTTCTGCGAAAAGGGGACAAATAGCAAAATTACATTCCTAGGGAGAGTCTTTTCAAAAATAGAAACAAATACGGGAATTCTCATTTCTTCAATTAGAGACGATGGATGAAACTTTTGTGAATTAGTACAATTTTTTCTAGAATCATATTCAGATTCCAAGAGATACCCTGCTGGGTTGGGCCCTGTCGTGGCCTGTGTAATGAAATAAAATCGAGTACTATCTCTTTTTTCCAGTAGCACATACACAAATGCAATTTTGATTTGTTTGTACAATACAAAATGAATTTAATTATTTTGATAAAATCTTTTGAATTTGAATCTGAAAAAGAGCTTCTTTTTTTGAACCCGATTTTTTGTTTTGTATAACGTCCGTCAATTATTAATTTTAATTTGAAATAATCTATCTCATTGCACACTAAAGTTTGATATATTCTATGCATCTTATTACTAATCCAAGGAAGTTTAATAAAATAAAGATAAACAAAAAGTCCCACCCTTCCTGAGGAAATTTATTGTTAAAGATTTCGGACAAAGAAAAAGCAAAAGTGAATTCGGTAGAATATTCAATCTTCTTTTACTGTACCGGGACTTGTCTTTCTCACACTTTTTTGTTTTCCAAAAAGACTAGATCATTAAAAAAAAAGTTTAGAACTTAACTTCCCCTTTTGAATTTCGTCTTTTTCGCCTTTATTGTTTATTTGTTTGGATTTGTTTGTAACCAATGTAAGTAAAAAGGCAGTTAGATAATACTTCGTCAGATGATTGTACAAGGAAGGAAGCCGATAGTTTTTTAGAAAAGGAAGAATGGAAAAGGAGGATAAATAGAAAGTAAAGAAATTCTCGAGTGAATCAAGAATTCGTTTTTGTATTCGGTATGGATAAACGCTCTTTCTATGTTATACTATTCAATTTTTGACGATGAATTGATTTGATAGCTCAGATATTGTTATTCATGATATTGATCTGATTCGGTATCATCGAGATAGAATTCATCTCATTAAATTTAGATGAATTTAGAGACGAAAGATTTATCATTTCTATGGGATTAAATCCCGAATTATTTCGAAATAAAAAAAACCAAACAATGAGATTATGGAAGTAAATATTCTCGCATTTATTGCTACTGCACTGTTTATTCTAGTTCCTACTGCCTTTTTACTTATAATATACGTAAAAACCGTGAGTCAAAGTGATTAATTTGAATGAAACTTGAATTTTGCGTTCTTAGTTAGTTCTTTTCAATATTTGGTTGAAGAAATAAAGTTTGCGTCTTAGACGAAACGAGCGAACTAGAATCAGCAGTATTCTATGAGACCCAATAGTATTGTAGAAATATTGTAGAAAGAAAGATATATATCTTTCTTTCTACAATACTATCTTTTTTAGTATTCGAGTGTATTAGTGTATACAGTTATACTGTATAAAGATAGAAACTTAATCTTAATATAGATGGATCTAGAATAGAATCTTCATATTCATATATTATTCATAGAATATGTTCCTCCACTAGAATCAAATAAATTTTTGGAATGAAAATTTTGTTAATTCAATCTAAATAGTTCAATTAAAAAGTCTTTGCAAAACGATTTATAAAACAATTGATACAGTTTGATTTCTCAACTCAATTAGTAATACCCCTACAGTCCACTCCTTCCCCATACTACGAGTGAAAGGGAAAATGTAAAGACTACCATTAAAGCAGCCCAAGCGAGACTTACTATATCCATGTGAATTCTGTCCTCTAGCTCTATGAATATGAAGGAATTTTTCCATTATTGTTCACTAATAATAGTAAAATGGCTAGTGCAGAGTCAAAAAAAAGATTCTGTCCAATACCATTCATGAAACAATCCAAAAAATCCAATTAATTTTAAGATATAAGAGGTTCTTATTTGGTTGATAGTGGAATCGGTAAACATTAAGCACAAACAAAATACATAGGGACAGCCTTGGAAGTCTCAAGAGTCCTTCTCCTCTGCGTATTTCCCAAATTTGACAAATTTTATCAGCAAAATAGAAATAAGGTATTTCGTGTCTTGACTAGGCGACACCCGGATTTGAACTGGGGAAAAAGGATTTGCAGTCCCCCGCCTTACCACTCGGCCATGCCGCCAAGTCGATACTAAACGTTTTTTTGTACTTGCATCTTGAATCCCGTTTTTCTTAATCCCCCTTTTTTTAGATTGAATCTATCTCTTTGATTCATTTTGTATAGTATCTCAAAACACATACTTTTAAAATTCTTTACCCTTTCTATTGAAATTTGCTATTGAAATGAAAAACCAAATGTTTTTTTCATTCACAAAAGCTCCAAAATTGGAACCATTAACTATTCACTGTCAATTCATGAACGATTCTTGGATTTTAGATTAAAATCCCCCAATAATATATGAAAATGAAAATTAATATGTAACTAATCAGTATTGATTTTTTTCAATAATTTAAATAAAAAAAATTCTTCTTTATCTTAATTTCAATTATAACACTAATTCTAAGTGTATGTAAACCCCAGAACATGAATTCTTACACAGATATCGAATCAGATATCTTATTTGCCTATGATTCCTATAAGAGATTTTCTATTTAATTTTTTTCATTGACTAGAAAATAGAAGTTTTGATAGAGCACAATATACGCTGTCCAGAATAGAACTGCAATAAACAGAGAGAGACATATATATAGATAGATATAGTTATATTTGCTTATGTTTTATTTAATAAGCTTTAATAAGCCTTCTTTATCTTATATTATGTACTTCAATCGTATTATAGAAACTTCAAAAAAAAATAGATAAAAATATCTCATATCTCTTCTGTACGAATCTTTTTTTTGAACTGAACAACGAAATCCATAAAAAAGCAAAGTGCTAAAAAAAATCGTATTGGAATATCATAATAATGGTAGAAATCGAATCCTTTTTTGTTTTGCTATTCTATAACAAACTCATAAGTCTTAAGTGGAATTGAGCAATTGCAAATTCCAACAAATTCCAATTTGAGTATAAAATTCTCTATATTCCTCCGTTCATGCGTATTTCATACATTCCATATATGGAGTTAGATAAAATTTTATGCAATTCTGTAAACAGAATATAAATTCCATCATTGCTAGATTGATCCATATAATTGGATCCAATACAATAGTGGGATTTTTTTTTCAATAAATGAGAAATCAAAAATGCTCGGGGATAAAAATGGGGGAATGTCTACAATACCTGGATTTAATCAGATACAATTTGAAGGATTTTGTAGGTTCATTGATCAAGGCTTAACAGAAGAGCTTTCTAAATTTCCAAA